TGATGTATTGTTTCATCGAGATTCAATCCAAATCACGATGGTATTTTCTTGTTCCTGAATGGGTCTCGTTAATCTTTTTAGGTTTATGCTCTACTCCGGGTAAAGATCCGCCCGATTTTGATTTGCACATATAGGACAAATCTTCCCATCACCATTTCTTTTTGTTATGACTTTACAAATAACAAACAGGAATCTTTTATGATACACGTAGTAATCATAGATCTATTTATTACCAATTGGGTTTTTTCTAAACGGAGCCTGGATACTTCATTTTTTTAGTCCAACCAAAGCCAACCATAAATTATTCTAATTGATAATAGTACTATGAATTCCCCCAAACAATGCATCTAATTGCACTTCACGCTCCAATTTTTTGATGATTCAATTTCTCTTTCTTGGGCGAAACAGAGGATATCTCGATCGGGGGAGAGAACGGGGAAATCCCATATGACCCAATATATCTGACAAGTCGCACTATACGTCAACCCAAGATGCATCTTCCTCTCCAGGACTTCGGAAAGGTACTTTTGGAACACCAATAGGCATGAATTGAAAGAAAAAAGAACTAAATACTATATTTCACTTTGATGTGGAAACGTAACAATATGGTTTTACTGTCTTTATAATATTATAATATTGGCTCTATCATATTTATTTTATCCATAGATTAGAAAAATTCAGAAAGAAAGACAAAATAAATAAAGGCAAATTTTTACGAATAGGTCTTTCTAATGATAAATAAGGAGGGACACATTTACTCATAGAAAATGGTATCAATTCCCCATTGCGTATTGGTACTTATCGAGTATAGAATAAATCTGCTTCTCTTTGTTCCTACGAACAGAATTCTTCCATTATTACGAACAGAATAGAATAAATATTAATCTAACCCTTGTTAGGAAATAATCTTCCGAACAAGGGGGTCCATAAGATAGTCATAGTATAGTCTTTTCCAATGCAATAAAGTTACGTAGTGTTTATTTTTCTTTGATAAAGGGGTATTTTCCATGGGTTTGCCTTGGTATCGTGTTCATACCGTTGTATTGAATGATCCCGGCCGGTTGCTTTCTGTTCATATAATGCATACAGCTCTGGTTGCTGGTTGGGCGGGCTCGATGGCTCTGTATGAATTAGCAGTTTTTGATCCTTCTGACCCTGTTCTTGATCCAATGTGGAGACAGGGTATGTTCGTTATACCCTTCATGACTCGTTTAGGAATAACCAATTCGTGGGGAGGTTGGAGTATTACAGGAGGGACTGTAACGAATCCGGGGATTTGGAGTTACGAAGGTGTAGCTGGGGCACATATTGTGTTTTCTGGCTTATGCTTTTTGGCAGCTATCTGGCATTGGGTCTATTGGGATCTAGAAATATTTTGTGATGAACGTACAGGAAAACCTTCTTTGGATTTGCCCAAGATCTTTGGAATTCATTTATTTCTCTCGGGGGTGGCTTGCTTTGGTTTTGGTGCATTTCATGTAACAGGCTTGTACGGTCCTGGAATATGGGTGTCCGATCCTTATGGACTAACGGGAAAAGTACAACCTGTAAATCCGTCGTGGGGCGTGGAAGGTTTTGATCCTTTTGTTCCGGGAGGAATAGCTTCTCATCATATTGCAGCAGGTACATTGGGCATATTAGCGGGTTTATTCCATCTTAGCGTCCGACCGCCACAACGTCTATACAAAGGATTGCGCATGGGAAATATTGAAACCGTACTCTCTAGTAGTATCGCGGCTGTCTTTTTTGCAGCTTTTGTTGTTGCTGGAACTATGTGGTATGGTTCAGCAACGACCCCTATCGAATTATTTGGTCCCACTCGTTATCAATGGGATCAGGGTTACTTCCAGCAAGAGATATATCGAAGAGTTAGCGCCGGGCTAGCAGAAAATCAAAGTTTATCAGAAGCCTGGTCGAAAATTCCTGAAAAATTAGCTTTTTATGATTATATCGGCAATAATCCAGCAAAGGGAGGATTATTCAGGGCAGGCTCAATGGATAACGGAGATGGAATAGCAGTTGGATGGTTAGGACACCCTATCTTTAGGGATAAAGAAGGGCGTGAGCTTTTTGTACGTCGTATGCCTACGTTTTTTGAAACATTTCCAGTCGTTTTGGTAGACGGCGATGGAATTGTTAGAGCCGATGTTCCTTTTAGAAGGGCAGAATCGAAGTATAGTGTTGAACAAGTAGGTGTAACCGTTGAGTTCTATGGTGGCGAACTCAATGGAGTCAGTTATAGTGATCCTGCTACTGTGAAAAAATATGCTAGACGCGCTCAATTAGGTGAAATTTTTGAATTAGATCGCGCGACTTTGAAATCGGATGGTGTTTTTCGTAGCAGTCCGAGGGGTTGGTTTACTTTTGGACATGCTTCGTTTGCTTTGCTCTTCTTCTTCGGACACATTTGGCATGGTGCTAGAACCTTGTTCAGAGATGTTTTTGCCGGTATTGACCCAGATTTGGATGCTCAAGTAGAGTTTGGAGCATTCCAAAAACT